TGATCAAGCTCAAAAGAGCGAGTACACATAATTTGAATGAAACTAGTAGTTAATCAAAAAGGATACATGATTTTAGAAAAGTTATTTTAGTAATTGTAATTCTCCTTTTTCTTTTAAGTCTATTTCTTTTTTATGTTATGAAAAGAAAAACGTCGAATATCATATTCCTTCCGACAACGAAAGATGTCTTCCAGCCCAATAAAAGACAATCGCCGAGTTCCCCAATGAATTTTTCCATAAAGAAGGAACGAAAAAAAGTTCTTTAGAGTCAAGTTATGGGCCATCCTATTAGTAATATTTATTAATATTACTATTATATTAGTCATATCAAAATCAAGTAATGTATTAAGTAGTCTATTTTGGTCTAATTCTTTTTCTTTGCTCTATAGATATAAATTAGAAATTATCGTAATATTAATTGAAATTTTTTTTCTATCTTCCTAAAAATCTTACTTAATATAATATATTAATAAAAAAATTTGTAATCGTAACTTGGTTATATTCATATCATTTGACCAATTCTAACTTCTTGATTTGAATATTTGAAGTATTAAAAAAAAAAGATTGAGAATAATTAAGTTAAGAATAGAAAATTTTATTTAAGTTTTCCATATCTTGATTTTTTAGTGAACCTAAAAGAAAAGGGTGATAAGAGCCGGTGAATCAGAAATAATTAATTAAAATTAAGAATAAAACAAGAAAAAAAGGTTTTTTATTATGGAATATACATATCAATATTCATGGATTATACCTTTCATTCCACTACCAGTTCCTATGTTAATAGGAGTGGGACTTCTACTTTTTCCAACGGCAACAAAAAATCTTCGTCGTATGTGGGCTTTTCCTAGTATTTTACTGTTAAGCATAGTTATGATTCTTTCAGTCTATCTATCTATTCAGCAAATAAATAGAAGTTCTATCTATCAATATGTATGGTCTTGGACCATTAATAATGATTTTTCTTTAGAATTCGGTTACTTAATCGATCCGCTTACTTCTATTATGTTAATATTAATTACTACCGTTGGAATTTTGGTTCTTTTTTATAGTGATAATTATATGTCTCATGATCAAGGATATTTGAGATTTTTTGCTTATCTGAGTTTTTTCAATACTTCAATGTTGGGATTAGTTACTAGTTCTAATTTGATACAAATTTATATTTTTTGGGAATTAGTTGGAATGTGTTCTTACCTATTAATAGGTTTTTGGTTCACGCGACCTATTGCGGCAACTGCTTGTCAAAAAGCGTTTGTAACTAATCGTGTAGGGGATTTTGGTTTATTATTAGGAATTTTAGGTATTTATTGGATAACGGGTAGTTTTGAATTTCGGGATTTGTTCGAAATATTCAATAACTTGGTTTATAATAATGAAGTTAATTTTCTATTTGTTACTTTGTGTTCCTTTCTTTTATTTGCTGGTGCAGTTGCTAAATCGGCACAATTCCCCCTTCATGTATGGTTACCTGATGCCATGGAAGGACCTACTCCTATTTCGGCTCTTATCCATGCTGCTACTATGGTAGCAGCAGGAATTTTTCTTGTAGCTCGCCTTCTTCCTCTTTTTATAATCATACCTTACATAATGAATTTCATATCTTTGATAGGTATAATAACAGTATTATTAGGAGCTACTTTAGCTCTGGCTCAAAAAGATATTAAAAGAAGTTTAGCTTATTCCACAATGTCTCAACTAGGTTATATGATGTTAGCCCTAGGTATGGGTTCTTATCGAGCCGCTTTATTTCATTTGATTACTCATGCTTATTCAAAAGCATTGTTGTTTTTAGGATCCGGATCTATTATTCATTCAATGGAATCTATTGTTGGATATTCTCCAGATAAAAGTCAGAATATGGTTCTTATGGGAGGTTTAAAAAAGCATGTCCCAATTACAAAAACCGCTTTTTTAGTGGGTACACTTTCTCTTTGTGGTATTCCACCTCTTGCTTGTTTTTGGTCCAAAGATGAGATTCTTAATGATAGTTGGTTGTATTCACCGATTTTCGCAATAATAGCTTGTTCCACAGCAGGATTAACCGCATTTTATATGTTTCGGGTCTATTTACTTACTTTTGAGGGACATTTAAACGTTCAGTTTCAAAATTATAGTGGTCAAAAAACTAACTCTTTCTATTCAATATCTCTATGGGGAAAAGAAATACCAAAAACAATTAAAAAAAAATTTCGTTTATTAACTTTATTGGCAATGGATAATAATGAAAGGGCTTCTTTTTTTTGGAATAAGACATATCAAATTGATGATAATGTAAAAAGGATTATAAGCCCCTTTCTTACTATTATTCATTTTCGCACTAAAAACACTTTCTCTTATCCCCATGAATCGGACAATACTATGATATTTCCCATCTTTCTATTAGTCCTATTTACTTTGTTTGTTGGAGCCATAGGAATTCCGTTTAATCAAGACGGAAGTGATTTAGATATATTATCTAAATTGTTAAATCCGTCTATAAATCTTTTACATCAAAATTCAA